CATTTTGAACGTCTCTAATTCAAAACCGAACGTGAAACTTTGATTTCATTCGGCTCCTTTATGGAAGATGGAAAAAAAAGATGTAAACGAAAAAAAACAAATTCTACCCATAACATCTATGTCAGCCTTTCTGTCTGAATGCATTCAAAAGGACCTGCTTTCTAGATGATCCCTATAGAAGAAAAGAGGATTCTAACAATCTTTTCTAGTTACTTCGTTCCCTATTTCTATTTGAAATAATCCTTAGGAAAAGTCTTTTTTGTTTCCAACGAGCTAAAACAATATAATCTGTCGATGTCTCTAGTAAACCAAAGACATTGTTTAATAGCTATTTTGTTTTGCTTCAATCTCCCTTATATAAATCTCAAATTGAAGATTTAGTTACGATTAGAAATAGACCGTTCTTTCTACCTTTATCCATGGATTCCTTACTCGTTCAATTGGAAGTATGGATCCAATTCAAAAATAAATTATGTTTCGTAATTTCATGATCCAATTTTTTCAATTTATAACGGACTCTTGGATACAAATCACGAGAATTTCTATTTTTCCTCGAATTTTTCATCGATAGGAAAAGGATTTAATCCTTTTAAGAAATAAAGTTTTTGATCGAAATATAAATCAAACGAAAGACCCTTTAACTATTAAAGGGTTAATAGAACGAATCACCCTTTTACCACTAAACTATACCCGCTACAATGCTATTATTGCATATAAATCGACCTTTTGTCGAACACAAAAATAGGTCCTAGTAATAAGTAATAAAAAAATAGGATCAGAAAAAAAATCATGAAAATGAGAGCGTTGACATATTTTTATCAGGAAGACTAATGAGATTAGTAAACGAGGACTCATTTAACTAATTAAATGATAAGTTTTTTTTATTCCAGTAAAAAAAAGTAAATAAAAAAAGAAAGAATAATAAGAAATGACACTTTGATTCTCTATCATTTGATTCTGTATCATAGGAATCGAAAAAATCCTTCTTATGATATGATTGTTGTTTCGATTTTTTTTATTTTATTTCAAAAGAATTTTGAGTTTTCAAATAAAATAAATCATTTTTTCTACGATTCATTGGAACAAAAAAAAAAGCCCGGCTAGGTACTGACCAGGCCAGGCCGTGGAAATAAAAAGGGACTTTTCGGACGAAATAAACAAGGTACTTTTATTGATTTGATTTATTATTTAATATATATATATATTTTCATTTTATTTTTTATTTTCTTAATTTATTCAAAATTTTATTTATTAACATTTAATAGATTGGTATTTATATATTCAAATATTGGATTGTAGATATCTCTTTTGAGCCCTTACTTTATTTAAAATCTAAATGGAATTGGAATTTCTGATAAAAGTTTTTAGATATATATTATCTATATATAGCTTTATATAGCTATCTATATAATAAATAATAAAGATATAATAAAATAATAAAGAGAGATAAAGAAGGGCTTTTTTCAAGCCTTACTTAATGTATCATAGTAATTATTCTTTTTCATTTTTCAATTGGGGGAGAGATGGCTGAGTGGATTAAAGCGTCGGATTGCTAATCCGTTGTACGCGTTTTTCGTACCGAGGGTTCGAATCCCTCTCTTTCCGTTTCTGTCGATGACTTGGTATTTTTTTTTTTTTATATATAGTTAAAGAAAGATGTGGAATAGATAAAAATTTGCAAATCAAGCAAGGAAAACAAAAATCTGATTTTTTATTCTTCACGTCCAGGATTACGTCCCGGGTCATTAGATAGGAATCCGAAAATGAAGAGAGAAACAAAGAATATCACTACTGTATAAACAAATAGTTTTAGAGTAAGCATTACACAATCTCCAATAGCATTTTTTTTTTTTCAAAAAAAAAAAGAGAATAGATTCTCTATTTTTATACTGCATACCCTATTTTTTGACACCAAGAAATGAAGTGATTTCTAGAAAAAAAAAAAAAATTTCAGAAAATCAGAGTTGAGTTGTTTATTAATGAAAATTTTCTTTTATACCCACAATTATATATTGTGGGGGACTCTAATAGGGTCGTTCAATGGAAAAAAAAGTTATAACAAGAAAATGAGAGTGATCTAGATTTAGCACAGCTATACAAGAATTTCAATATTTAACTTAACGGTTCAGACTGTATGTAAGACTTATCTGATCTTATATTAGAAATTGTTAGAATTTTTTTTTCGAGTAAATCATGAATTTTTCTAGGACAGTATGAAAAATCTCATCGAAAACTTACAGCAGCTTGCCACACAAAAGCTAATAAAAAAAAGAACACAGGTATTACTGGCATAATATCTACTATTGGATTCAAAAAAGCGTAGGCCTCGGGTAATTTGGCTAAGAAAAAGCTACTTGAATAAAGGACAGAATTAAGACAGATACAGATTAAACTTAAAATATTAAGCATAACAAACATTTTGTTCTTGAAGATAATTTTTTTTTGAGTTGATTGAGTTATTAATATCTTATTATTGATATAAGGGATAAGGTAAAAATTAATAACATAAGGTAGGTCAAAAAACCTTTCTTTTCTTTGATTTGAACTCAGCCAATCAAAAATCCTTCCATTCTCAAATCAAAATAGATATAAAATAAATCCTACTTTCATACAATATCTTAATTGAATTATATCTAATGATCAATAAATTCAGTTTCATTCGATATCTACACGTATCAAAATCCTAGCAACAATCTAATTGATTCTATCAATATTTGGACTGGAATTGACGAACAACCAATAACAATATTAGTGTTTATTAGTCTTGAATAGAAATGGGGCGTGGCCAAGTGGTAAGGCAACGGGTTTTGGTCCCGCTATTCGGAGGTTCGAATCCTTCCGTCCCAGAGTATGCGTATTATATATATCATAGTATTATGATATTATATATCATAATATTCCATAATATTATATATGATATAATCATATCAAAATTATCATATCAAAAAAAGATTGCCTTTTTTGAACAACCTTCTGTTTAAGAGTCTAATATTAGATAGAATGTGATTCTTCTTTCTTATCATTATTTTTCTTATTTTTGATTCGTCTCTAAATCATATTTTTTTCACAAATTTAATCGAGTTTAAATACCATAAGACGTAGATGGAATTGAATCCATTTTTTATCTAGGTAAAAGATGGGAACATAGATAAAAAAAAAAAAGACTTTTTTAATGAAAAAAAAAGTAGGACGGGCTTTTCATCGTATGTCCATATCTTTCATATTCATATTTGAAATTCGTTATTCATAAAAAAACCTTACGTCTCATATATTTTCCATGATGTCATTTTAATTCAAAATCGAAATGTGAAAGCCTCTCTTATTCTCTATCCCTTAAATGGTGTGTGCAACTTGATTATTTTATTTCTGTGGATTTATGTGGAATTATAAATACGAAGGGCTTGCGTTTTTGGTACTAATTGAATTGAATCAATGGGATTAAGTCTCTTAAGACCGGTTTAGGCTAAAATAATTTAGAGTCAAAAAAAATTGGATTTGTTTTTGATCTATCTATTTGTTTTAAATCATTGATGGGTTAATTCGAATAGGTTTTTTTTATGATAATAAAAGATAATAAAATGTCCCTTCCCTTATTGGAAAACTTTAGTCAAATAATAATATCGAGGTAGAAAACTTTCAATCAATTATTTTGAATGATTTCCTATGAATCCTTGGTACTTGAAGAAGTGTTAAACTGGCGAATCCATCCTATCAAGAAACTTGAAAATGCGGATTCAAAAAGAACGTATTTCTTATTTATTCGTAATTTTTTCTAAATTTATAGAAATAAAAAAAAAAAAAAGAATAATATATATATTCCATTTCATATTAAATAAATATTGCATTCATACAAAAAATTGTATTCATCCAATATACTAAAAGAAAATCCAATATCTAAAAGAAAATGTGGGTTTAAAAAAAAAATGGAATTCTTGCTGATACTTTTTAAGAAACTACCCATTCATAACAGTATAGATAACTATGTACCAACTAAACCAATGACTATTCATGATTCCATAATTGAATCAATTACATACCAGTTCCAAGAAACTAGAGGTTATGGTAAAACTTCGTTTAAAACGATGTGGTAGAAAGCAACGTGCGACTTGAAGGACATGATCAACTGTGGATTCTTATCTTACATCCACCATTTTCTTTTATATATAGGAATGAAGATGCTCTTGGCTCGACATCGTTTGTTCTGTTCCACTATAACCCTCATTTCATTTTGGGGAAGTTTGAATGTAAATATTACATGATGGAGCTCGAGTAGAAAGTATTAATTCATTTATCAGGGGCGGAGATCTAGGGTTAGTGTCAATCAATAAGTTGAAACAACTTCGTAAGTATATTTTCGATATAGAAATCGAAAGGATCCAATTCAAGCAAGTTTCAAATTCAAACATCAAATTTGTTGGAATTAGGAAAACTCTTTTGATCAAAAGTGTATCACGCGAGAATCAATCATTCATATGGTTCTTTGATAAAAAGAAATCACAAAAAATGGTATGTTGCTGCCATTTTGAAAGGATTAAAGATCACCGAAGTAATGTCTAAACCCAATGATTCAAAGCAAAGATAAAGGATCCCGGAACAAGGAAATACCTTTTTTAATTGTTTTAATAACTAAACTTGTTAATTGTCTCAATAACTAAACTAGATCAGAATGAAGAATAGAATAGATTCTAAAGGAGACAGGCAAAAAGGGGGTTATAGACGGCTCAATAAATGAAATGCTTAAAGGTTTTCCTTTGAGTGAGGGTTACCCAACTTGAGTTATGAGGATACAAATAAGAATTTTTTTTTTTTTATTTCTTTTTTGGAAAAGAATAAAAAAAAAAAATGAAATCATAGTCTAATTGATTTGATAATCTATGGATCTATTTTACATTAATTAGAATTCTATACATATACATAACTTCCAATTTTCTCGAGCCGTACGAGGAGAAAACTTCTTATACGGTTCTGGGGGGGGTATTGTTAATCTACATCTATCCCAATGAGCCGTTTATCGAATCGTTGCAATTGATGTTCGATCCCGAAGAGAGGGAAGAGATCTTCGTAAAGTGGGTTTTTATGATCCGATAAAGAATCAAACCTATTTAAATGTTCCTGCAATTCTATATTTTCTTGAAAAAGGTGCTCAACCTACAGGAACTGTTCATGATATTTTAAAGAGGGCTGCGGTTTTTACGGAATTTGACCTGAATCAATAACCGAAAAATTCAATTAATGAAATAAAAAAAAAAAGAGGGTGTGGATGACTTGTCTATAGCTTTGGATAACCTTTTCTCTATTATTTCCCCCCTCTCTTGTTCTACTACACTTATTTATTAAAGATCAATCAAGTGAATAAATGAAATAATTGGTTTTATACTAGAAATCAAAAATTTGGACATTACCATCAATGGGTTGGTTTTTGTTGGAAATCTATGAACAAATAAAAAAACACAAGGGATTACGCTTGTTTATTCTACTTATATTTATTTATTGATTGAATAAACCCGAGATTTTTTTCTACTTTACTTCTTCCTTACCTTAATTTATTCTTTCGCCTACACTTTTTTTTTTCTATTTATGTTCATTATCTCTATCGTGCCAATCCAACACAACTCCGTAGTTTTTTCTTTTTTTATTTATTTTCTCTTTTTTTCATTTTAATTCTTATATATTATATTAATTCTTATATATTATATATATATATATTTTCCTATTTCTATTTATTTCAATTGACTAATTAAATTGAATAATGAAATATAAATAAAAAAAGAAAGATATTCAATTGAAATTGTTATTTCTATTTTTTTTTTTTTTATTCTTTTGTGTTCTCCATTGTATTCGTTTTTCACTATTCACATTCATATTGACAACAGTGGATCAAACAAATATAATCCGATTGTGGATAAATAGATCTAGTTATCTCCGCTTCATAGACTTGGTTTTTTTTTATTTTACTTCATTCAATTCACATGATGGGCTCATTGGATTTTCTGTGATACAAGAAGTGACTTTTGTGTGATATAAAAATTTTGATTCAAAAAAAAAAAATAGATAATCTAAGAAGGGATAACATAAGATACAAGAGACGGTATATCCATTTTTTTTTTTATTTGATTCCATTTGATATTTTATTTGATTACGTCGTGCAATTCCATTTCGTTTTTGATTCTGATTGTATCTGCACATACTAATTCTTTTTTTTATTCGGGTTGCTAACTCAATGGTAGAGTACTCGGCTTTTAAGTGCGGCTAGCATCTTTTACACATTTGTATGAAGTAACAGATTCGTCCATACTATTGGTAGAGTTTGTAAGACCACGACTGATCCTGAAAGGAATGAATGGAAAAAACAGCATGTCGTATCAATGGGGAATTCGGGGAATATTTTTACCTGATGGGTTCAAAAGCTTGTTTGAATTCTTGATGTGGAACAAAATCAATTTCAAGTCGGGTCGAATGAATAAATGGATAGAGCTCTAGGGCTCCAATTCTAGAGAAATAAAAAGCAACGAGCTTATGTTCTTAATTTGAATGATTACCCGATCTAATTATACGTTAAAAAGATATTAGTGCTTGATGCGGGAAGGACTTTTCTCATGAGCGGATTATCGATTTTTTTATGAGTCCTAACTATTAGTTATTCTACATTAGGGGTAGAGATGAATGTGTAGAAGAAGCAGTATATTGATAAAGATCTTTTTTTTTTCCAAAATCAAAAGAGCGATTGCGTTGAAAAAATAAAGGATTTCTAACTATCTTGTTATCCTAAAATAAACATAAACCAATTAGAAGGAAAAAGAAAAGAGCGGATAGAGAGTTCGTTGATGAGTCTTACCTGTTTACGAGGTATATATTATTATTCTTTAATACCTTGTTTTGACTGTATCGCACTATGTATCATTTGATAACCCAATAAATTCATTATACTATCCCTGGTTCAAATCTAATTGAAAATGGAAGAATATCAAGGATATTTAGAACTTGATAAATCTCGGCAACACAACTTCCTATACCCACTTCTCTTTCGGGAGTATATTTATGCATTTGCTCATGATCATTTTTTAAATGGATCCATTTTGTTGGAAAATGTGGGTTATGACAAGAAATCCAGTTTACTAATTGTAAAACGTTTAATTACTGGAATGTATCAACAGAATCATTTGATTATTTCCACTAATTATTATAACCAAAATCATTTTTTGGGGTACAACAAAAATTTGTATTCTCAAATTCTATCAGAAGGGTTTGCACTCATTGTGGAAATTCCATTTTCCTTACGATTAGTATCTTCCTTAGAAGAAGCAGAAATCACAAAATCTTATAATTTACGATCAATTCATTCAATATTTCCTTTTTTAGAGGATAAATTCCCACATTTGAATTATGTGTCAGATGTATTAATACCATACCCCCTCCATCTGGAAATTTTGGTTCAAATTATTCGCTATTGGGTGAAAGATGCCTCTTCTTTGCATTTATTACGGTTTTTTCTTCACGAGT